AGAAAAGAGAGTATGATCTAACTAGAATATCTAGTTATTCAAAAGAGCTTCTTTAGGGGATTTGGGGATAGAGGGACTTGAACCCTCATGATTTCTAAAGTCGACGGATTTTCCTTTTACTATAAATCTCCTTGTTGTCAGTATTGACATGTATAATGGGACTCTATCTTTATTCTCGTCCAATTAATCTCAGTTCGTCAAAAGATATATCAGACTGTGGAGTGACTTCTATTTCAGTATGGTTACATATGTATATTAAGGTTTATCCGCCATCCTTTCTGGATTTTGGATGGAAAGACTCCTTTGCCAATGCAACGTAGTAAACTCTATTTGTTAGAACAACTTCCGTTTAGTCTCTGCACCTATCCCCTTTTTCGCTTTGTTAACCCCTGGAGTGGGGTTTGGTTTTGGAAAAGAAGATTTGGCTCAGGATTGCCCGTTTTTAATTCCAGGGTTTCTCTGAATTTGAAAGTTTTCACTTAGCAGGTTTCCATACCAAGGCTCAATACAATTAAGTCCGTAGCGTCTACCAATTTCGCCATATCCCCCTTTTTTTCGATTGGGGTCTTATTATGATGTCATTTGATTCTTTCAATGGAACCTTTTAATTCATCAGATGCCCATTCCTATATTGAATCGTGTTTCCTCATATTTTGCACCTATCTTCTTTCATCTCTATCGGCGGAACCTGTTTTGGTGGATCAAAAATAATTCTATCATTTCTATATCTTGAATTCAATATAGAGGGGTCTGTACCACATATAGATTTTTATTTCCCTCGAATTTCATAGTTCAATGTGGAATACTTGAACGGTCGATTTTTTTATTTCTTTGTTGCTATAATAATAATTGAAGTATGAATAACTAAGAATGAATCTGACTAGTTACTAGGGAGGATAAGATACTAGTAGTTTAGTAAATTCTTATACATGTACAAATTGTTTATGTTTATGTGAGCCCGCTTAGCTCAGAGGTTAGAGCACCGCATTTGTAATGCGGTGGTCATCGGTTCGATTCCGATATCGGGCTTTTCCATCTTTTTTTATTGTTTACACGATTTAGAATGTCTCTTTGAAATGAAAATCTTTTTAAAACACTCACTCTTCTTTTTTCAAGAGTCCCCAATCTATTATTTCGTAGGAGCTTTCACTAGGAATAAAAAAATAAAAATAGTAGGAGTTCGATTGGATCTCTACAGATCAAATCAAGACATAAAAAGATCCTTTTTTATTTATAGATTTCATATATACAATAACAGAGTCTGATACAATTTCTCTCATTATTCTTTGTAGTACACTATTTCGCTTTAGTTATTATTTAGTTCAGTTTTAATTGAGTCTTATTGGAATTTCAAATAAGGAGTCTTTATGTCGCGTTACCGAGGGCCTCGTTTCAAAAAAATACGCCGTCTGGGGGCTTTACCGGGACTAACTAGTAAAAGACCTAGAGTTGGGAGTGATCTTAGAAACAATTCGCGTTCCGGTAAAAGATCCCAATATCGTATTCGTCTAGAAGAAAAACAAAAATTGCGTTTTCATTATGGTCTTACCGAACGGCAATTGCTTAAATATGTCCGTATTGCCGGAAAAGCGAAAGGTTCAACAGGTCAGGTTTTACTACAATTACTTGAAATGCGTTTGGATAATATCCTTTTTCGGTTGAGCATGGCTCCGACTATTCCTGGCGCCCGCCAATTAGTTAACCACAGGCATATTTTAGTTAATGGGCGTATAGTAGATATACCAAGTTATCGTTGCAAACCCAGCGATATTATTACGGCGAAGGATGATAAAAAATCCCGAGCTCTGATTCAAAATTATCTTGATTCAACTCCTCATGAGGAATTACCAAAACATTTGACTCTTCACTCAGTCCAATATAAAGGATTGGTCAATCAAATAATAGATAGTAAGGGAGTCGGTTTGAAAATAAATGAATTGCTAGTGGTAGAATATTATTCGCGTCAAACGTAAACCTCAGTCAATCAAATAAGAAGGGTTACAGCACTTTCTTCACTTTGTACGAAGGAATTTTGTTCCACTATTTAATTTAGTAATAGAAAATCCATAGCATCTAACTGGTAGAATTCCATTTTCCTTTATTTGTTACATTAGGGGGAAGGGCATTGCTGAATTGGGTTAAAGTAGGGAAAGAGAGGGATTCGAACCCTCGGTAAACAAACGCCTACATAGCAGTTCCAATGCTACACCTTCAACCACTCGGCCATCTTTCCTACATAATGATTATGGCCCAAAACCCGAGGGAATAGCGAGTTATTCATAATTAGATATTTGATAACTTTATTGTTGGTACCTATCACATTAACCTTAGAAAAATAGATAAAGAAAGATCTTTGCTGCACAGTTTAGGTAATGGTAATAAGAGAATTTCATTTTATTAGTGTGTTTTTATGTTATTTCGTACTGTCCAATTCCTTTTCCTTTGTTTGTGGGATCTTTTTCCTACGCGAGGTAATGAAAAGAATTATAGAATGTATTGTTATCTATGCCTAGATCGCAGATAAATGGAAATTTTATTGATAAAACCTTTTCAATTATAGCCAATATCTTATTACGAATAATTCCGACAACTTCAGGAGAAAAAGAGGCATTTACTTACTATAGAGATGGTGCGATTTGATTCTTTTTGATCACCTAAAGACACGAGATTTGGGATAGAAAGAAAAAAGATTATTGAAAGAAATCTACACTTGTTGAAGGTGAAGTTTAGAAATAGAACAATTCCTTCTGTCGTGTATCCTCGAGTAATGCCGCCTCAGATGCTTCAATTGTCGATTGGAGTATTGAGCGAAAGGTTACACCTATAGGTTCTCATAGTAGAGTTCAATCTTACTTCACTAGTACCAATGGGGGGCATATGGGAAGAAGCACTACACCTAGAAATCAACAACAAAAAAACTTTAGTTATTTATTAAAATAAAATGAAAGATGAACTCTTTACTCCTTATGAGGGTGAGGGCTAACAAGAACGGTTGGGACAACAAACATCCATCTCGTTGGTACTTTGGATACCCGTATAACCGTCGAAGATTGTTGAAGTGACTAATTCCTGGAAATTAGAAAGTGTTGAGGACAAAGAAATTGTTGAAGTTACCATTTCTATTTAATCCTAACACGCTTGATGGTAAGAAAAAATCTTTTACAGAAAGGTTGGCTAGAGATTTATTCTAAAAACACTAGCCCCGCTCAGTTTATAACGAGAATATTTTAAGCTTTTAAAGTTATTATTCTTTTTATGTACATAAAGGAGGAGCCGTATGAGATGATAATTTCATGTACGGTTCTGGAACGGAGATTCGTGGAATCAAACGACGACCGTAACGGATGTCGGCTCAATCCGAAGGAAATTATGCGGAAGCTTTGCAGAATTATTATGAAGCTATGCGCCTAGAAATAGATCCCTATGATCGAAGTTATATACTCTATAATATAGGACTTATCCACACAAGTAATGGAGAACATACCAAAGCTTTGGAATATTATTTTCGAGCACTAGAACGAAATCCATTCTTACCCCAAGCTTTTAATAATATGGCCGTGATCTGTCATTACGTGCGACTCTCTCTACTATAGAAAAAAAAATTAAATACTCTACTAGAAAAAAGGCTTTCTACATAAAAATCGTCCAAAATAACGATTTTTAGCAGCTGTAGCAAAGAAAAACACTTTCTAAAAGTCAAAATATTAAGAAATCGATATGCCTAGATACTTTATTCTATGGATAAAGGATCTAATTGATAGAGAAAGCACCGTAAAGATCAATTTGCGAGGTTTTGGGCCGATCCAATATACAATAAGAACTGCTTACTTATATCATTGTCATCATATGAAAAAAGTTAGGAATCAACTTATGTAATAGAGTTGATCCACTAGCGAGCAGCGGTGTAGTATCAGATCCCAAAGAGAGTAAGTCTTTTCTTTCTTAATGAAGGAAAAGTCTTTTTCAAAGATTCTATATAAATAAAAATTTCTCTATGAAATTGAGAGAGTTACCTTTCAGAAAATTAGAAGAATAAAATATTTAAATAAAATACCATGCTTTATTCTTATCTTATGAATCTAAAGGTGGGATAAAAGATAAAACAAAAAAGATTAGTAATCCAAATTTTAGTTTCAAACTTATGTAATTAACCTCTTTTAGTTAACCCGAGAAAAAGGAGATGGATCTATGATAAATATCTTTGATTTAGATATGGTAGATTTCAACGGGGTAACAAAAAACGAATTGACTGCTGAGCCGTATGAGGTAGTAAACTCTCAAGTACGGTTCTAAGGGAAGGAATTGATCGACCTATTCCGACCGGGGAGAACAGGCCATTCGACAGGGAGATTCTGAAATTGCGGAGGCTTGGTTCGACCAAGCCGCTGAGTATTGGAAACAAGCTATAGCACTTACTCCCGGGAATTATATTGAAGCTCATAATTGGTTGAAGATCACGCGACGATTCGACTAAAAGAATAAGCCTCATTTTTTGTTAAAATGAATTGTTTGCTGGCCCTATCAGTATGATCATTCTTCTTGGAAAAATTAATAAATTTCCTTAGAGCCCTTCTAAGATTTTTCTATTTTGTCTGGTATTTCCTAGGGATAAATGAGAGACAGGTAGAGTAGAGAAACTAGATATATCTAGTTTCTCTATCCATAAAATATTTTATAGGAAAAAAAGGTCCGTTGAGCGCCTCCCCGCTATGTCATAATAGATCCGAACACTTGCCCCGGATCAATTTCCAGATGATAATTGCTCTAGTGAATAACTAAAGAAAATGGGAGATCGACGAGAAAGAAACAAATTTGAAATATCTCTCGTCGGTTCACTAATTTCTTGACTGTTGGCAGGTCTCTTTGTATGTGTTGTCCGGAAAGAGGAGGACTCAATGATTATTCGTTCGCCGGAACCAGAAGTAAAAATTTTGGTAGATAGGGATCCTGTAAAAACTTCTTTCGAGGAATGGGCCAGACCAGGTCATTTCTCAAGAACA